CACCTCTATGGTCCCATATTTAGTAATTCCTGAACTACTTCTTCTGTATCGGGGATCGTCGAAATAAGCAAGAATACTATTTCTACGTAAAATCCCATTTATGGGTATTTCAATCGAGATACCAGAACGGAGCATTAGTTCTTTCTCCCGTTCTTGATCATATTGGAATGGGATGATGAATCTATTTCTTCGCCTTTTCGCCAATAAATCAGAATTCTCGTGGAGAATGGCAGGATATAGGAAATTCCAATGACCATTAGATATGATTCGATCAGGTCCTGAATAATCAAGAATCCCCTGCCCTTTTTTACTGGAAGGATCCGAACTAAACAATTTGTGTCTCACTCGATCATTAGTCACTGAGAGGTCAGAAATAGATCTCCGTTCGACAGAAAGAGAATGAACATTCATTTGATCTTGATCCTTGTGGAGCGAAAAAGTGACTATACTGGATCTGCACGGACCTCCTGATAATATCCATAAATGACTTGTTTTTGGTAAGAGATGAACATTACCATATCTATATTCAGGCGCATGGTACACATCGGTACTCCAGTGCATTTCTCCCTCTGAGTCAGAATAAATATGTTTTCGAACCCTCTCTTTAAAATTGAAAGTGGATGTTCCAGCGCGAATCTCAGCAATCACTTGTTCTGATTCTACATATTGATCGTTTTGAACTAAAAGAAAACTTTTTTGTGGAATATTCACATTATGTAGAATATCCTGACTCTCAATAGTTACATACAGGTCTATATAACATAGAAAAGCAGGATGTCCATGACGTGTACGTGTGGGATGAACCAAATCCTCATTGAATTTTATTTTTCCATTAGAAGGAGCTCGTACATGTTCTGCAGTACCACCTGTAAATACTCCACCGGTATGAAAAGTTCTTAATGTTAGTTGAGTCCCTGGTTCCCCAATTGATTGACCTGCAATAATACCTACTGCTTCTCCCAATTCGACCAGGTCGCCATGAGTGGGACTCCGACCATAACATAATCTACAGATCCAAGATGTACTCCTGCAAATAAAGGGGGTTCGAATATATATTGATTGTGCTCGAAAGGTTATGAATCGATTGACAAGTCCAATACCAATATCTTGATTTCGAGTGGCAATGCATCGTAGACCCATATATATATCGTCTGCTAATACACGACCAATTAGTGTTTGGATCCAAATTTTTTCCGTCATCCCATTTCGAGGACTCACGGAAATACCTCGGATAGTGCCACAATCTGTTCTACGCACAACAATGTGTTGAACTACTTCAACAAGTCTACGCGTGAGGTATCCAGCATCTGATGTTCGTACAGCAGTATCCACAACTCCTTTGCGGGCTCCGTAGCAGGAAATTATATATTCCGTTAAAGAGAGTCCTTCGCGTAAATTGCTTTGAATGGGTAAATCAATCATTTGTCCTTGAGGGTCCGACATTAATCCTCTCATACCTACTAATTGGTGTACCTGAGATGCATTTCCTCTAGCTCCCGAAAAGGACATTATATGGACTGGATTAGAAGGATCAGTCATCCTAAAATTAGGATGCATTTCTTGTCTCAAATATTCACTTGTAGCATACCATATCTCAATGGATTGACGCAATTTTTCTACCGCGTGTACATTCCCATAATGATGGTGCTTTTCTAAAATCAAACTTTGTTGTTCAGCATCTTGGACTAGCCATCCCTTAGAAGGTATTGTTAAAAGATCATCAATTCCTAATGAAATGGATGTAGCAGTGGCTTGCTGGAAACCCAGAGTCTTTACTTGATCCAGGATGTGCGATGTATATGCCATTCCGAAGTGATCTATTAATCTGCTAATAAGTCGTTTCATGGCAGTTGCATCTATCACTTTATTGTGAAAAACCAGATCGGCCCGTTCTGCCATAAGTACCTCCATATTCCGCTGAGTAGGATTCGACAATGGGTTTGAGTCAGTGATTTGAAGACTTCCTTTCCTCGATCTTGATTCACGTAGAAATTCAGGAATTATGATACCGGTTGAGCCGTAGAGAACCGAATTTCCACGGTATCACATAATTACTTAGCTTAGGTATCGTATGAGTAGGCCCGACAAAACCCTTGTATGGCTTCTTCTATTTCTCGATAAAAAGAAATATGACCGACAGTTGTTCGAATGTATATACAAAGGATTTCTTTTTTTACACTTCTTACTATTAGTTTTACACTTCTTACTATTAGATAGTGCCCATAAATCTCATGATAGGTACCCAAAGATTCATATTGAACTTCGATGGGAACTTCTCTTGAGGCAATGACACGTTGATCGAGTCGCCACCGGAGCCACAAAGGACTATCTAAATTGATTCGTTTCTGCCGATAAGCTCCAAGTGCATCATAGGAACTACAAAAATAGGGTTCTTTCTCTTTCGTATACTTATTATCGTCAACCGTTTCATTTTGATAGTTTCTTCGATTACATGGATTATACCTATTTGAACAAATACCTCGACGATTCCCGATCGTTA